CATTTAACCAAAATCAAGGAACTGTTCGTACGTTGTTGGGTATAAACAAAGAATCTCCATTTTTTATAATTTTGTCATCATCCAAATGTTTTCGAATAGGTCCATTCCCATCCAAAGGTGTAAAATCTCACAAAGAATCAATTCAAAAAGATTCCCTAAGTTCAATTAGGAATTCGTTTGGTTCTTTAGGGACAGCCCTTCCAATTTCGCATTTTTTTTCATTTTACCATTTAATAACTCATAATCAGATCTCGGTAATTAATTATTTGCAACTTGACAATTTAAAACAAACCTTTCAACTAATTAAATTTCCGTATTATTTAATGGATGAAAATGGAAAAATTTATAATCCCGATCCATGCAGTAACATCATTTTGAATCCATTGAAATTGAATTGGTATTTTCTTCATTATAATTTTTGTGAAGAGACATCCACAAAAATTTATCTTGGACAATTTGTTTGTGAAAATGTATGTATGACCAAAAATGGACCATACTTAAAATCGGGTCAAGTTATAATTGTTCAATTTGACTCCGTAGTAATAAGATTGGCTAAGCCCTATTTGGCTACTCCGGGAGCAACAGTTCATGGTCATTATGGATCAATCGTTTATGAGGGGGATACGTTAGTTACATTTATATATGAAAAATCGAGGTCTGGTGACATAACGCAAGGTCTTCCAAAGGTGGAACAAGTTTTAGAAGTTCGTTCCATTGATTCAATATCTATGAATCTAGAAAAGAGGATTGATGGTTGGAACGAACGTATAAGACGAATTCTTGGAATTCCTTGGGGATTCTTGATTGGGGCTGAGCTAACTATAGCGCAAAGTCGTATCTCTTTGGTTAATAAGATCCAAAAGGTTTATCGATCACAAGGGGTGCAGATACATAATAGGCATATAGAAATTATTGTACGTCAAATAACATCAAAAGTCTTGGTTTCAGAAGATGGAATGTCTAATGTTTTTTTGCCCGGAGAACTTATTGGATTGTTTCGGGCAGAACGAACGGGGCGCGCTTTGGACGAAGCAATATGTTATCGAGCTACCTTATTGGGAATAACTCGAGCATCTTTGAATACGCAAAGTTTTATATCCGAAGCGAGTTTTCAGGAAACTGCTCGAGTTTTAGCAAAAGCGGCTCTCCGGGGCCGTATCGATTGGTTGAAAGGACTAAAAGAAAATGTTGTTCTAGGGGGAATGATACCTGTTGGGACCGGATTCAAAGGAGTCGTACACCATTCAAGTCAACATAAAGGTATTCCGTTGAAAACAAAAAAAAAGAATCTATTCGAGGGAGAAATGAGAGATATTTTGTTTTACCACAGAGAATTATTTGATTCTTATCTTTCAAAGAATTTCTGTGATAGATCAAAACAACAATGATTTTGGGGGTTTAATAGAATAGATTCATCTTTTTTATCTTTTATGTATTTGTTATGGTTATTTAATTTAGTAATAAAAAAATTAGTAATAAAATAAAGAAATTCAAAAAATAACGAAATAGAAAGGAATTAATGGTTTGCGTTGTATATCAATGGCCAATCCGTGGTAGAAAAGAAGGTTCCCTTGGAACAATTATTTATTTCAGAATACCTCATCTCTTTATTAAAAAAAGAGAAAGTGTGGGGAGAAATGACAAGAAGATATTGGAACATAAATTTGGAAGAGATGATGGAAGCGGGCGTTCATTTTGGTCACGGTACTCGTAAATGGAATCCTAGAATGTCGCCTTATATCTCTGCAAAATGTAAAGGTATTCATATTATAAATCTTACTAGAACTGCTCGTTTTTTATCAGAGGCTTGTGATTTAGTTTTTGATGCATCAAGTAGAGGAAAACAATTTTTAATTGTAGGGACAAAAAATAAAGCAGCTGATTCAGTAGCATGGGCTGCAATAAGGGCTCGCTGTCATTATGTTAATAAAAAGTGGCTGGGGGGTATGTTAACGAATTGGTCCACGACAGAAACGCGACTTCAAAAATTCAGGGACTTGAGAATGGAACAAAAGACAGGGAGACTCGCTCGTCTTCCAAAGAGAGACGCAGCCGTGTTGAAGAGACAATTATCTCACTTGCAAACATATTTGGGCGGGATCAAGTATATGACAGGATTACCGGATATTGTAATCATCGTTGATCAACAAGAAGAATATACAGCCCTTCGAGAATGTATTACTTTGGGAATTCCAACGATTTGTTTAATCGATACAAATTGTGACCCGGATCTCGCAGATATTTCGATTCCGGCAAACGATGACGCTATAGCTTCAATTCGATTAATTCTTACTAAATTAGTATTTGCAATTTGTGAAGGTCGCTCTAGCTATATAAGAAATCCTTGATTCATAATAAAATCAAAAATGGATTTGCTAAGTTCTATATCGGTTCCTATATCCTGAATCTCAAAAACTAGTTAAAAACTTGGAATATGATATTATTTAATTTTATTTAATTAATCGGTATTTTAAATAGAAAATTAAAGTAAACAAGTCGAGAAAGAGATGGTTGAATCAAAATAATTTTTTTTTTTAAGTTATATTTCTGTCAGAGGACAATATGAATATTCCATCATATTCACTTAACACACTAAAGGGGTTATATGATATATCTGGTGTGGAAGTAGGCCAACATTTCTATTGGCAAATAGGAGGTTTCCAAATTCATGGCCAAGTACTTATAACTTCTTGGGTTGTAATTGCTATTTTATTAGGTTCAGCTGCTATAGCTGTTCGGAGTCCACAAACTATTCCGACTGGCGGTCAAAATTTCTTTGAATATGTCCTTGAATTCATTCGAGACGTGAGCAAAACTCAAATTGGAGAAGAGTATCGTCCTTGGGTTCCCTTTATTGGGACTATGTTTCTATTTATTTTTGTTTCGAATTGGTCAGGGGCTCTTTTGCCTTGGAAAATCATACAGTTACCTCATGGGGAGTTAGCCGCACCCACCAATGATATAAATACGACTGTTGCTTTAGCTTTACTCACGTCAGTAGCCTATTTCTATGCGGGTCTTACAAAAAGAGGATTAAGTTATTTTGGTAAATACATTCAACCAACCCCAATTCTTTTACCCATTAACATCTTAGAAGATTTCACAAAACCTCTATCACTTAGTTTTCGACTTTTCGGAAATATATTAGCGGATGAATTAGTAGTTGTTGTTCTTGTTTCTTTAGTACCTTTAGTGGTTCCTATACCTGTCATGTTTCTTGGATTATTTACAAGTGGTATTCAGGCTCTTATTTTTGCAACTTTAGCTGCAGCTTATATAGGCGAATCCATGGAGGGTCATCATTGATTAGTGTTAGGAAGAGTCTATCGTTTAGTTTAGATCCAGGTAATATATCTATGTATCAAGATATTCTATCAAGATAATCTATGTTATCTAGAACATATAAATGTCAAAATTCATACAGTCTAACCGGAATAGAAAAAAAAATATTCGAGCGAGAAGTGTAAAATAAAAAAGAAAAGAAGGCGTTGGTTAGTAGAGAGGGGGTGACGCAGGTATGTGGAATCTAATGACTATTTAAGTGAATTCTTGCAGATTAGATGGTTCGAAGAATGATTAGAAAATCCGATTGAATTAAAAATAGAATCGCCGGTTTACGTTATTGAAGAAACATATGTATATTTTATATTAGAGATTGGCAAGTTATATATGAATGAATATTTCATTTGCCCTACTTAAATTTCTTAAATTTCGGATACCAACTGAAGTCCTTCCGTTTTGTTTAGGACTGCGAATTGAATGAATAAACAGATAAAATAACGAAAAAGATCGAAGAATGATTAATGATTAGAAAAAATAAATGGAAAACTCGGGTTGTATTAATTCAGAAAGACTCAACAAATAGGAACTAAAAAAAGATTAAGTCTTTCTAATGATCGAATGATTCAATAATATTATTATTTATTATTTCAATTTGGCGTTTTTATTTTAGTTATTTCGACTGGATGAATATTACTAACGGAATAATTAAGTCCTAATGCATTGGTTGATTGTATCATTAACCATTTCTTTTTTTTGTGTGTGAGGAACTTATCATGAATCCATTGATTTCTGCCGCTTCCGTTATTGCTGCTGGATTGGCTGTAGGGCTTGCTTCTATTGGACCTGGAGTTGGTCAAGGTACTGCTGCGGGACAAGCTGTAGAAGGTATTGCGAGACAGCCCGAAGCAGAGGGAAAAATACGAGGTACTTTATTACTTAGTTTAGCTTTTATGGAAGCTTTAACAATTTATGGATTGGTTGTAGCATTAGCGCTTTTATTTGCGAATCCTTTTGTTTAATCTCAAAAAAGAAATATGATAAATACATATTTCTTTTATAGTCTTGGATTTGCAGGTTGCTTTTTCACATTTATAGTAAAATATCGCTCCTACACAATTACTCATTCGTTGCGAAAATAACCCACGGGAAGGACTTATTTGAGGATGAAGAATTAGTGTTACCCACTCGCTTTCTTCCTTCCTTCCCCTTCTTAAGTTCCAAGGCGAAGTCTTGCAACAAAGGAGGTATTTCGCAATTCGCATGAAACCTAGTACCTAATTAATATTAAGAATTCTATTCCAAAAAATTAAGTATTATTCTTATTGGAAATTAGGGAATCTCAATATAAAATAAATAAAAAATAATTTTTCAAAACTTTTTTTATTTATTTTATATTTATTAAGTACCAACGAAGTGAAATAATACAATGATTTTTGTAGTTTATTTATAAGAGGAGATCATATGAAAAATGTAACCGATTCTTTCGTTTTCTTGGGTCACTGGCCATCCGCCGGGAGTTTCGGGTTTAATACCGATATTTTAGCAACAAATCTAATAAATCTAAGTGTAGTTCTTGGTGTATTGATTTTTTTTGGAAAGGGAGTGTGTGCGGGTTGTTTATTTCAAAAATAGGTTGGATTCAACCAACTGTACCTCTTTTTGTCTTTATAATTAAAGCGAAATTCTAAGGTGCATGATTTCACGAATGACTTCTGAAT